TGGAGTTATACCAATGAACATAAAAAGAAAAACCTAAGTAAAAAATTTTTAAATAGAGTAAGGGCTCTTGACAAAACTCTAGATAAGGAATCCCCTGTTCTGAATGTACTCGAAAAAAAAACTAGATTGTGTAATGATAAGACTAAAAAAGAATACTTACCAAAAATATATGATCCTTTCTTGAATGGATCCGACCGCGTCCTAATCAAAAAATTTTTTCCACTTTCAATCATAAATGAAGCTTCTATAAAAAATTACATGGAAAAGGTTTGGATAAATAAGATTCATGGTATCCTTCTTATTATTAATTACTTAGAATTTGAACATAAAAAAAATAAATTTGATAAAAAATCATTAGCAACTGAAATTAGTTATTTATTGAATTTAATCAATGAAATCAATGAATTGTCTGTAAAATCAAGTTTAAGTTTTAAAAGAATCTTTTTAGTTCCAGAACACGAACAAGTAAGAATTGATTCAGAGGATCGAATAAAAATTTTCAAATTTTTATTCGATGCAGTTAGAACTATTCCCAACGATAAAACGATTAAAAATAAATCTAATAAATCTATTGGAATAACAGAAATTAATAAAAAAGTTCCCCGATGGTCATACAAATTAATCAACGATTTAGAACAACAGGAAGGAGAAACTGAGGAAAGTGTGGTAGAGGATCATGAGATTCGTTCAAGAAAAGCCAAACGTGTAGTGATTTTTACTGATAACCAACAGAATACTGATGCTTATACTAATACCCAAGAAACTAATAATACTGATCAAACAGACGAGGTGGCTTTGATACGTTATTCACAACAATCAGATTTTCGTCGAGACATAATTAAAGGCTCCATGCGCGCTCAAAGACGTAAAACAGTTACTTGGAACCTCTTTCAAGCAAATGTGCATTCCCCCCTTTTTTTGGACCGAATAGACAAATCTTTTTTTTTTGATATTTCCGAGCAGATGAAAATAATTTTTAGAAATTGGATGTGGAAAAACACAGAATTCACAATTTCGGATAATACAGATAAAAAGACAAAAGAAAGTGATAAAAAAAACGAAGAGGACAAAAAAGAAGAAGACAAAAGAAAGGAGAAAGTACGTATAGAAATAGCGGAAGCCTGGGATAGTATTTTACTTGCTCAAGTAATAAGAGGTTTTTTGTTAGTAACCCAATCAATTCTTAGAAAATATATTATATTACCTTCATTGATAATAACTAAAAATATCGTCCGTATACTATTATTTCAATTTCCTGAATGGTCTGAGGATTTAAAAGATTGGAATAGAGAAATGCATGTTAAATGTACCTATAATGGCGTTCAATTATCAGAAAAAGAATTTCCAAAAAACTGGTTAACAGACGGTATTCAGATCAAGATCCTATTTCCTTTTCGTCTTAAACCTTGGCACAGATCTAAGCTACGAGCCCCTTATAACGATCCAATGAAAAAGAAAGGTCAAAAAAACGATTTTTGTTTTTTAACAATTTTTGGAATGGAAGCTGAACTACCCTTTAGTTCTCCCAGAAAACAATTTTCATTTTTTGAACCCATTTTTAAAGAACTAAAAAAAAAAATAAAAAAATGGAAAAAGAAATGTTTTCTAATTCTAATAATTTTTAAAGAACAAACTAAATTTTTTATAAATGTATCAAAAGAAACAAAAAAATGGGTCATTAAAAGCATTCTATTTATAAAAGAAATAATAAAGGAACTATCAAAAATAAACCCAATTTTATTATTTGGATTGAGAGAAATAGAAGTATATGAATTGAGTGAAACTAAAAAAGATTCGATAATCAGTAATCGTATGATTCATGAATCGTCCATTCAAATTAGATCTCAGGATTGGACAAATTATTCATTAACAGAAAAAAAAATGAAAGATCTGACGGATAGAACAAATACAATCATAAATCAAATAGAAAAAATTACAAAAGACAAGAAAAAAGAATTTATAACTCCAGATATAAATTTTAGTTCTAACAAACTAAGTTATGATGATAAAAAACGGGAATCACAAAAAAATATTTTGCAGGTATTAAAAAGAAGAAATGTTCGATTAATGCGTAAATCACATTATTTTATAAAATTTTTAATTGAAAGGATATACATAGATATCTTTCTATGTATCATTAATATTCCTAGCATCAATACACAACTTTTTCTTGAATCAACAAAAAAAATTATTAATAAATACATTAACAATAATGAAGCAAATAAAAAAAGAATTGATAAAACAAATCAAAGTTTAATTAACTTTATTTCAAATATAAAAAAGTCGCTTTCTAATACTAATATTAGTAATAAGAATTCAAATACTTTTTGTGACTTATCTTACTTTTCACAAGCATATGTATTTTACAGATTATCACAAACCCAACTTATTAACTTATATAAGTTAAAGTCTGTCTTTCAATATAACGGAACATCTCTTTTTCTTAAGAATGAAATAAAGAATTTTTTTGTTGTAACACAAGAACTATTTAATTCCGAATTAAGACATAAGAATCTTCGAAATTCTGGAATGAATCAATGGAAAAATTGGTTAAGGAATCATTATCAATATCAATGTGATGTATCTCAGATTAAATGGTCCATATTAGTACCACAAAAATGGCGAAATATATTCAATCGACACTATATGGCTAAAAATAAAGATTTATGTGATTTATATGAAAAAGATAAATTTATTCACTACGAAAAAAAAAAAAAATTTGAAACGGATTCATTACTGAATCAAAAGGAAAATTTTAAAAAACAATATAGATATGATCTTTTAGCATATAAATCTATTAATTATGAAGATAAGAAGGGCTCCTCTATTTATGGATCACCATTAAAAGTAAAAAATAACCAAGATATTTTTTATAATTACAACACACATAAACCAAAATCATTTAATATGCTGGAAGGTATTCCTATTATACCTATCAATAATTATCTAGTAGAAGATGATATTAGAGATATGGATAAAAATCTGGAAAGAAAATATTTTGATTGGAGAATCATAAATTTTTGTCTTAAAAAGAAGGTCGATATTGAAGCCTGGATCGATATTGATACTGACACTAACAGTAATAAATATACTAAGACTAGGGTTAATAACTATCAAATAATTGATAAAATAAATAAGAAGGGTCTTTTTTATTTCACGATTAAGCAAGATCAAGAAATAAACCTATCCAATCAAAAAACCTTTTTTGATTGGATGGGAATGAATGAAGAAATACTAAGCCGTCCCATATCAAATCTGGAACTTTGGTTCTTCCCAGAATTTGTGATACTTTATAATACGTATAAAATTAAACCGTGGTTTATACCAATTAAATTACTACTTTTAAATTCTAATATAAATGAAAATGATAGTGAAAACAAAAGCATCACTCGAAATAAAAAAAGAGATCCTTTTATATCAATATTATCGAATGAAAAAAAATCTCTTGAATTAGAAAACCGAAATCAAGGGGAAAAAGAATCCGCGGGCCAAGCGGATCTTAAATCAGTTCTTTCAAACCAAGAAAAAGATGTTGAAGAAGATTATAATTATATGGGATCTGACATGAAAAAACATAGAAATAAAAAGCAATACAAGATCAATACAAAAGCGGAGTTTGATTTCTTCCTAAAAAGGTATTTGCATTTTCAATTGAGATGGGATGATTCGTTAAATAAAAAAATAATCAATAACATCAAAGTATATTGTCTCCTGCTTAGACTGATAAATCCAAGAGAAATTACTATATCCTCTATTCAAAGGGGCGAAATGAGTCTGGATATTCTGATGATTCAGAAAGATTTAACTCTTACAGAATTGATTAAAAGGGGAATTTTGATTATTGAACCAATCCGTCTATCTATAAAAAATGATGGAAAATTTATTATGTATCAAACCATCGGTATTTCATTAGTTCATAAAAGTAAACACCAAATTAATGAAAGATACCGAGAAAAAAAACATGTTGATAAGAATTCTGATGAAGTCATTACAAAACATCAAAAGATGGCTGGAAATATCGATAAAAATCATTATGATTTGGTTGTTCCTGAAAATATTTTATCACCTAGACGTCGTAGAGAATTGAGAATTCTAATTTGTTTCAATTTTAAGAATATAAATGATATGCATAGAAATGTAGCATTTTGTAATGGGAATAAGGTAAACAGTCAAGTTTTGTATAAAAGCAAAAAATATAAAAAAAAACTTATTAAATTAAAGTTATTTCTTTGGCCCAATTATCGATTAGAAGATTTAGCTTGTATGAATCGTTATTGGTTTAATACCAATAATGGCAGTCGTTTCAGTATGGTAAGAATACATATGTATCCGCGATTGAAAATTCATTAATATTAATTATTAGTACATTTTTATTCTATTTCCCATACCATATCTGGTCTATGACGACAAAGAGATGCACACATGCATTGTCTTACATTCCATTCTGATACATGATACTAATTCAATAACATATCAATTAGATCTAGAAATTAATCAACAAAATATTATTTTTTTAGGTCTAAATTTTTATCTTTTGTGAGTGCAGAAAACGACCATCCTTTTGTATACCCTTTCAAATAAAATCTAATTTAAAAATCGGATTGATTAAATTTTATTAAAAAAAAAAATTATAAATTAATAACGAAATTAAGATTATTGTATATACCAAATAAAAATGAGTGACATTATTATTACTGATCAATAAAGATATCTATCAATAAAAATATATTAAAATAAAAAGAGAGTGGGGGGGGGGGGGGAGATTTCATTTTATGTTAAAAGATTCATTAAACGCAGTTTTTTTTTCACAAGAAGAAAAAGAAGAAAACAGAGGATCTGTTGAATTTCAAATAGTTAGTTTCACCAATAGGATCCGAAGACTTACTTCACATTTAGAATTACACAAAAAAGACTATTTATCTCAGAGAGGTTTACGTAAAATTCTGGGAAAACGCCAACGACTGCTGTCTTATTTGTCAAAGAAAAATAGAATATGTTATAAAGAATTAATCAATCGGTTGGATATTCGGGAGTCAAAAACTCGTTAATTTGAAAAGGCATTTTCAATTATTTGATTTATTAGATCTTGAATTTTAATGAACTTGTTTTCGTTTTCAGCAATTCATGAAAGAAGAAAAACCTATGAATAGACCAGCTACAAGAAAAGACCTCATGATAGTTAATATGGGCCCCCACCACCCATCAATGCATGGTGTTCTTCGACTCATCATTACTCTAGATGGTGAAGATGTTATTGACTGTGAACCTATATTGGGTTATTTACACCGAGGGATGGAAAAAATTGCGGAAAACCGAACAATTATACAATATTTGCCTTATGTAACACGTTGGGATTATTTAGCTACTATGTTCACAGAAGCAATAACTGTAAACGGACCGGAACAGTTGGGAAATATTCAAGTACCTAAAAGAGCCAGCTATATCAGAATAATTATGTTGGAGTTGAGTCGTATAGCTTCTCATTTGTTATGGCTCGGTCCTTTTATGGCGGATATTGGTGCACAAACTCCCTTTTTCTATATTTTCAGAGAAAGAGAATTAGTATATGATCTATTCGAAGCTGCCACCGGCATGAGAATGATGCATAATTATTTTCGTATCGGAGGAATAGCGGCCGATCTACCTCATGGCTGGATAGATAAATGTTTGGATTTCTGCGATTATTTTTTAACAAGAGTTGCTGAATATCAAAAACTTATTACACGAAATCCTATTTTTTTAGAACGAGTCGAGGGAGTAGGCATTATTGGTAGAGAAGAAGTAATAAATTGGGGTTTATCGGGACCAATGCTGCGAGCTTCCGGAATACAATGGGATCTTCGTAAAGTTGATCATTATGAGTGTTACGACGAATTTGATTGGGAAGTACAGTGGCAAAAAGAAGGAGATTCATTGGCTCGTTATCTAGTCCGAATTGGTGAAATGATAGAATCCATAAAAATTATTCAACAGGCCCTGGAAGGAATTCCAGGGGGACCCTATGAGAATTTAGAAATACGATACTTTGATAGAGAAAGGAATCCGGAATGGAATGATTTTGAATATCGATTTATAAGTAAAAAACCTTCTCCTACATTTGAATTGCCGAAACAAGAACTTTATGTGAGAGTCGAAGCCCCAAAGGGAGAATTGGGAATTTTTCTGATAGGGGATAGGAGTGGTTTTCCTTGGAGATGGAAAGTTCGCCCGCCGGGTTTTATCAATTTGCAAATTCTTCCTCAGTTAGTTAAAAGAATGAAATTGGCTGATATTATGACGATACTAGGTAGTATAGATATCATTATGGGAGAAGTTGATCGTTGAAATGATAATTGATACACCAGAAGTACAAGATATCGATTCTTTTTCTAGATTAGAATTTTTAAAAGAGGTTTATGGAATTATATGGGTGCTTATTCCTATTTTGACTATTGTATTGGGAATCACAATAGGCGTACTGGTAATTGTATGGTTAGAAAGAGAAATATCCGCAGGGATACAACAACGTATTGGACCTGAATACGCCGGTCCTTTGGGAGTTCTTCAAGCTCTAGCGGATGGGGCAAAACTACTTTTCAAAGAAAATCTTTTTCCATCTAGGGGGGATACTCGTTTATTCAGTACCGGGCCATCCATAGCAGTCATATCAATTTTAGTAAGCTATTCAGTAGTTCCTTTTGGCTATCACCTTGTTTTAGCGGATCTCAATATCGGTGTTTTTTTATGGATTGCCATTTCCAGTATTGCTCCAATTGGACTTCTTATGTCAGGATACGGGTCAAATAATAAATATTCCTTTTTAGGTGGGCTACGAGCTGCTGCTCAATCGATTAGTTATGAAATACCATTAACTTTATGTGTGTTATCAATATCTCTACGTGCGATTCGTTGATACATAGACATAAACTTTTCTCTATTCCTTCCTTTCAAGGAAAGGGTTGGAATGAATTCAGTAGATATCTTCATTTTTTTTTTATTCATTATTCGGATTGATGAACTAAATAAAATAGTTATATGAGTGAAAGAAAACAGCTTATATATAAATTCGCAGTAAAAAGATTGAGTCTCATTTTCTATGTATAAGAGTTAGAGAGTTAAGCGGAAATAAACATAAACAGAAGAGACCGTTCCCCCAAGATTGGTTGATTAGTCATCCTGACTTGAAGCGGGCTCAAAAGATCGACCGTATTGAGTTTTCACTATCATTTGTATGTATTACCATAGCGGGGGGTTGAGCAAAAACGAGTGGATGGTTAGAAACACCAAAATATGTAAAGGATTAGTAATGGAGATTATGTAAATTCTCCAAAAGTACATTTTTACATAATACAAACAAAGAATACTAATTGGGGCTTTAAGTTGGTAGAAATGATCAGGCAGTACTCCCCACGACACGATTCCGATCCAGAGTATGCTCCTATCCACCGATTAAATAAATAACTATTGGGAACGAAATAATCCTTTACTTTATTTTTATTTTGTAAGCCCTCTTTTTCTCAGAAATAGAAAGAAGAATAGGAACGAAAAAAAAGAGAAAGAAATCCAATAAAAAAGATATCTTTTTTATTCTTTTTTACTTTTATTCTTTACCATATACATATTAATAGATATAGAATTTGTGTCATAATTCATGAATTAATATAGAATTCTTTTTCGTAAGTGAAACCAACGTGTTATTGATATTTCTACAAGAAGTATTTTATTGAACAATTTTGTTATTACTCAACAAAGAAGAATTTAAATTATTATTGAAATTATTAAAGAAAGGATGAGATCAATTCAGAAGTACTTTTTTTTATTTATTATTTAATTTAAATAATTATAACAGACAGAATTCAATTGGTCTAATTTGGGACCGTCCAATAGATTTTTACCTTATCCATCCTACAAACACATCAAGATAAAATAAATAATACTGACGCGGTTCTTAGATTTATTTCTGGCCTTCAAGGAGCCGTATGAGGTGAAAATCTCATGTACGGTTCTGTAATAGCGATGGTACCAGTGGTGGTATCACCGACTATAATTATCTAACAGTTCAAGTACAATTGATATAGTTGAGGCGCAATCAAAATACGGTTTTTGGGGATGGAATTTGTGGCGTCAGCCTATCGGGTTTATCATTTTTATCATTTCTTCCCTAGCCGAATGTGAGAGATTACCTTTTGATTTACCAGAAGCAGAAGAAGAATTAGTAGCGGGTTATCAAACCGAATACTCGGGTATAAAATTTGGTTTATTTTATGTTGCTTCCTATCTAAACCTATTAGTTTCTTCATTATTTGTAACAGTTCTTTACTTGGGAGGTTGGAATATCTCTATTCCAGACATATATGTTTCTGAGCTTTTTGAAATAAATAAAACATGTGTAGTTTTTGGAGCAACAATTGGTATCTTTATTACATTAGCTAAAACTTATTTGTTTTTGTTCATTCCTATCACAACAAGATGGACTTTACCGAGGCTAAGAATGGACCAACTATTGAATCTTGGATGGAAATTTCTCTTACCTATTTCTCTCGGTAATCTATTATTAACAACCTCTTCTCAACTATTTTCGCTGTAAAGGAACATTCTATATTCACAACTTGTCTCAAACAAGAGAAATAAACAAACATAAAATTATTCATATATATTAACGATATGTTCTCTATGGTAACTGGGTTCATGAATTATGGTCAACAAACAGTACGAGCTGCAAGGTACATTGGTCAAAGTTTCATGATTACTTTATCCCACGCAAATCGTTTACCCGTAACTATTCAATATCCTTATGAAAAATTAATTACCGCAGAGCGTTTCCGCGGTCGAATCCATTTTGAATTTGATAAATGTATTGCTTGTGAAGTATGTGTTCGTGTATGTCCTATAGATCTACCTGTTGTTGATTGGAAATTGGAAACAGATATTCGCAAGAAACGGTTGCTTAATTACAGTATTGATTTTGGAGTCTGTATATTTTGTGGTAATTGCGTTGAGTATTGTCCAACAAATTGTTTATCAATGACTGAAGAATATGAACTTTCTACTTATGATCGTCACGAATTGAATTATAATCAAATTGCTTTGGGTCGTTTACCAATGTCAGTAATTGATGATTATACAATTAGAACAATTTTTAATTCGCCTCAAATAAAAAATAAAAAAAGTAAATCTATTAATTAATAATTAAAGAATTAATTATTAATTAAAGAATAATTACTTTACTAATACTATTACTTTACTAATACTAAGGTTCAGTTTTGATCTAATCTAAAGGAATAAGGTTTCTTTCGTTTTGTTTGGTCAATAACTACAAATCCCAACTATTGATTGGTTGGTAAGAATCACGTCTTAATTTGGATTGAAAATCCATTAATTAAAATATCTTTAATTATTTTAAAATATATAGTTTCGAATTAGAAATACTCTTTCAGATAAAGAATTAAATTAGTCCAATAATTGTACTTACATTTATTCACATTCACATCCTTGGGATTTAATTAGGAATTGCTCAAAAATCATAAAAAAAATTCTGGTTGGGTCTCAATAAGGTCATGAAAAACATTTCGATTTATTTATTTACATATAATGGATTTGCCCGGACCAATACATGATTTTCTTTTAGTCTTTCTGGGATCGGTTCTTATACTAGGAGGTATCGGAGTGGTATTATTTACCAACCCCATTTATTCTGCCTTTTCATTGGGACTGGTTCTTGCTTGTATATCCTTATTATATATTCTATTAAACTCCTATTTTGTAGCTGCTGCACAACTCCTTATTTACGTCGGAGCTATAAATGTTTTAATCATATTTGCTGTGATGTTCATGAATGGTTCAGAATATTACAAAGATTTGAATCTTTGGACCATTGGGGATGGGGTTACTTTGCCAGTTTGCACAAGTATTTTTGTTTTACTCATGATTACTATTACAGATACGTCATGGTACGGGATTATTTGGACTACAAGATCAAACCAGATTATAGAGCAAGATTTGATAAGTAATAGTCAACAAATTGGAATTCATTTATCAACAGATTTTTTTCTTCCATTTGAATTCGTTTCGATAATTCTTTTAGCCGCTTTGATAGGTGCAATTGCCGTGGCGCGACAGTAATAAATCTATAGAATTAGCAACAGCAATCCAAATTTAACTCTGTTCAGTTTTATTACATTTATTTACCTTCAATTAAAGATTGTTTATGTCTAAAATAGAAATTATTTTATTCAATAGATTCAATTGACTAGAATAAAAAAAAAGTACGGAACAAGGGAATATATCGGTAATTGAATCTATTGAATTGTTGTTCAGTTCATATTGAAATGAATCGAAATTGCTAAGGAGTTGGTCAATGATGCTCGAACATGTACTTGTTTTGAGTGCCTACTTATTTTCTATCGGTATCTATGGATTGATCACGAGCCGAAATATGGTTAGAGCCCTTATGTGTCTTGAACTTATACTGAATGCAGTTAATATAAATTTCGTAACATTTTCTGATTTTTTTGATAGTCGCCAATTAAAAGGAAATATTTTCTCAATTTTTGTTATAGCTATTGCAGCCGCTGAAGCAGCTATTGGCCTGGCTATTGTTTCTTCAATTTATCGTAACAGAAAATCAACTCGTATCAATCAATCGAATTTGTTGAATAAGTAGTATTAATCATATAAATTATAATATGATTAAATTCGAATTACCATTACCACGATCATACATTACGTATAATACATGTTTTAGAAAATGTAAGAAATCAAAGTATCTTGGCTCTATCGCATGAGTCGATCCAGAAGTAGATTGATTAGAAAAATTCTGATAAATTATTGATTCATCTGGTGTCTAAATATATGATTCATTTACAAGTTTACTAGATCGAAAATTTATGACATTAAAAATTTTATAGATCCAATGTCACATTCAGTAAAGATTTATGATACGTGTATAGGGTGTACTCAATGTGTGCGAGCCTGCCCAACAGATGTATTAGAAATGATACCTTGGGACGGATGTAAAGCTAAGCAAATTGCTTCTGCTCCAAGAACAGAGGACTGTGTCGGTTGTAAGAGATGTGAATCCGCCTGTCCAACGGATTTTTTGAGTGTTCGAGTTTATTTATGGCATGAAACAACTCGAAGTATGGGTCTAGCTTATTAATACGTACCCTACTTGAATACATTTGATTTTTTTTTTTTTACCTTTACCGACAAAAACCCGCGCTCAAAAAATATTTATTTTGAGCACGGGTTTTTCTGGTCCAAGTTTATCTTGTTTTTACCATGAATTATTTTCCTTGGTTAACGCTAGTTGTAGTTTTGCCAATATTCGCGGGTTCCTTAATTTTCTTTCTCCCTCATAGAGGTAATAAGGTAATTAGGTGGTATACTATAGGTATATGCATAATTGAACTCCTTCTAACAACCTATGCATTCGGTTATCATTTCCAATTGGATGATCCATTAATGCAACTGACAGAGGATTATAAATGGATCAATTTTTTTGATTTTTACTGGAGATTGGGAATAGATGGAATTTCTGTAGGACCTATTTTACTGACAGGATTTATCACAACTTTAGCTACTTTAGCGGCTCGGCCGGTTACTCGAGATTCCCGACTATTCCATTTCCTGATGTTAGCAATGTATAGCGGTCAAATAGGACCATTTTCTTCTCGAGACCTTTTACTTTTTTTCATCATGTGGGAGTTAGAATTAATTCCAGTTTATCTACTTCTATCCATGTGGGGGGGAAAGAAACGTTTGTATTCAGCTACAAAATTTATTTTATACACTGCAGGAAGTTCCGTTTTTTTATTAATGGGAGTTCTGGGTATTGGTTTATATGGTTCCAATGAACCAACATTAAATTTTGAAACATCAGCTAATCAATCGTATCCTGTAGCACTGGAAATAATATTCTATATTGGATTTCTTATTGCTTTTGCTGTCAAATCACCGATCATACCCTTACATACATGGTTACCAGACACCCATGGAGAGGCACATTACAGTACTTGTATGCTTTTAGCCGGAATCTTATTAAAAATGGGAGCATATGGGTTAGTTCGGATCAATATGGAATTATTACCCCACGCCCATTCTATATTTTCTCCCTGGTTGATGATAGTAGGCACAATTCAAATAATCTATGCAGCTTCAACATCTCCGGGTCAGCGTAATTTAAAAAAAAGAATAGCCTATTCCTCTGTATCTCATATGGGTTTCATAATTATAGGAATTGGTTCTATAAGCGATACAGGACTCAACGGAGCTATTTTACAAATAATCTCTCACGGATTTATTGGCGCTGCGCTTTTTTTCTTGGCCGGAACAAGTTATGATAGAATACGTCTTGTTTATCTTGACGAAATGGGCGGAATGGCTATCGCAATTCCAAAAATATTCACGACTTTCAGTATCTTATCAATGGCTTCTCTTGCATTACCGGGCATGAGCGGTTTTGTTGCCGAATTGATAGTTTTTTTTGGAATACTTACTAGCCAAAAATATCTTTTAATGACAAAAATATTAATTACTTTTGTAATGGCAATTGGAATGATATTAACTCCTATTTATTCATTATCTATGTTACGCCAGATGTTCTATGGATACAAGCTTTTTAATGCCCCCAACTCTTATTTTTTTGATTCTGGACCGCGAGAATTATTTGTTTCGATCTCTATCCTTTTACCTGTAATAGGTATTGGTGTTTATCCCGATTTCGTTTTATCATTATCAGTTGACAAGGTCGAAGCTATTATATCCAATTATTTTTATAGATAGTTTTCGTGAGTAAAACAAAAGATTAAGCCGAAATCCCATGATTTTTTTTTTTATCGCTCATTGTACAATAAAAAAATAATTCCTTTTTCTTTAAAAAGTTCAATAAAAAAATTGGAATTCTATTATAACCGGATATGTTTGGCATTTGTGAGAACCATTTGAATCATTCCATTTCCATTACTTGATTCAAATGGTTCTTGATGGTTTACATGAAGTTTTCGTATATATACACGTATGCCGTCCTATGTTTCTATTCGTCAAGTCAAGTCCTTTATTTAATTAGATGTTAATGTAAATGAACCATAACTATGCAACCCTATTCCTAATAGATTAACCCCAAAATAGCATATCCAAATTATAAGAAATCCCATTGAGGCCACAATTGCAGAATTTACACTTTCAAAATTTTTATTTGTTCTAATATGTAAATAGATTGCGAATACGGTCCAAGTAATAAATGCCCAAGTCTCCTTTGGATCCCAATTCCAATACGACCCCCATGCTTCATTAGCCCATACTGCTCCCGAAAGAATACCTACGGTTAAAAGGATAAACCCTAGACTAATAATACGATAACTCCACCGATCCAATTGTTGAATCAATTGATACCTGTAATAATTTTGAGACGAAATAAAAGAAGTGTGTCGTAAGACATTGTTTCTTTCATTCACGTATTGAATCTCATCAAAGTAAAATGACTCATTTACTAAATTATTGCTTTTACTAAAAATCCTTATGAATTTTCGAAATGTAATGACTAGAAGAGCTAGTGATAATAATGATCCACACAAAAGAGCTGCATAGCTCAATACCATCATACTTACGTGCATCATTAACCAATGGGATTGGAGAGCGGGTACTAATATTGCGGATTGATGCATTTCAGTTAAAAGACCTGAAGTAGCAAAACCTTGAGTAAAAATAGCACTTGGCGCGGTTATTGCGCTTAAATGGTTCTTATGTTTTTTAAAATACGGAATCATATGAATAATGTAAAAACTCCACGAAAGAAAAATTAATGATTCATATAAATCGCTTAATGGTAAATGCCCAAAATACATCCAACGAGTAACTAATAATCCTGTTATACAGAAAAAAGTAGCTATCATCCCCTTTTCTGACGAATCATATAGTCCTACGATTTCATCGACTAATAAAGTTATCAAATGAATTGTAATTACAATTGAAACGATCGAAAAGGATATATGAGTTAATATATGCTCTAAAGTTAAAAATATCATAAAAATTATTAAAAAGGGGTCCCTCAATTATAGGAATTGAAATCGGGAATTTAATTCATTATAGGACTTACTCTTTTAGAAGATGCCATGCCGCCACTCGGACTCGAACCGAGATGCTCTAGCACTGCTTCCTAAGAGCAGCGTGTCTACCGATTTCACCATAGCGGCTTATTAGAAATTATAATAACCTATTTTTATTCAATCGTCGAGTTAATTCAATGCAATTTTTTTTTAGGAAACCATTCAAATTGATGAATAAAAACTTGTTTAAAAATTATGGATTTAAACTTAAACGTTTTCGTTAATAATATTTATTATTCTTATTATTATCTTTTTTTTTATTATTTTAGGATGTCAATTTTATTTAACTGAACTAACAATGCGCTTTTTCGTAGGTTATTACTTTATGCTCTCCTAAAACTAAAATGTAACAGTTGTAACTAAATAATTTTAACCTCAATCCATGGATAGAACTAAAAACAATGTTCTGTCTCGTTTGCATTTTTTAATGATTCATTTCTTTTATCATTTTTTTTTTTTTTTATCTAAAATAAAAAATATAACTAAAAAAAAATTATTTTTATTATTGAGTTATTGAGTCAAGTCGATGGGGAAAGTGAGAATCCCCATCCTGAAAATTATAAAACATACTAAAACGAAAGGTGATAAACCTTGTGCTTGCGTTTATCCTTTTTTCAAACAAAAAAGTACCATTCATTTTTAGAATTCAGTAGACAACAGAATTCTTATCTATATCAGAAACGAAAGCAAAAAGACGCCTTCAAATTAAAGTAAAACAAATAAAATTAAATATTAGTTTAAATTAAAGCATTACGAAACTCATTCTTTTTTATTTATTTATGATTTCTATTTATTATATTGTAATTTATTTTATATATATTTATTTTATATATTATATATATAATTATATAATAAATTTATATGATTTTACTATTATGATTTACTATTATTATGTTAATATTAATTAGAATTGATTAATATTATTTATAATTTTTATAACTTAATAACTTATAAATAAATTATAAACATAATTTAATTACTTTTATAATAATTTAATTACTTTTATAATTAGAACGATTGAGATTATTTATTTGTTACACAAAAAAAACTTTTTGAACTCCCGGTAGAAAGAGATTTCGCTAACGAAAAAGCTTTCAATGCTGCCCGATATCCCTTCCTTTTCCAAATATTTTTACGAATCCGTTTTTTTGAAATAGAGGTGCGTTTTTTTGGAACTGCCATTAAAAAATTATAATAGGTTCTTTAGTTGGATGTGAAAGACATCTATTGTTCAAAATCAATTGTTCTTTACTATTCCCTATCTATTTATTCTCTAAATTAGACTCCCCTGGGAGGATATGTAAAAATCGCATAAAATATTACTAAGAACAATAAGATCTACGATGCCAAACCAAATAGAATAGATTAAATTTTAAATTTTATAAACTAAAAAAATACACACAAAAAAGATTGTGCGTTTCGTTTTATTTCTATTTCCGTCCTGTTCCATTTATACATGTAATAAAATACATTGAAAAGTTTAATAACCCAACCCCTCTCTCGCTTAATTAAAAAAACTTTAATAATTTTATTTTCTATTATAGTAATTAATTAAATTAGTCAAGCTCCAAAAAAGAGTACACCCAATTTTTATTCTCGAATTAGAATGAGACTAGTAGTTAATCTGTTAAAGGATACAAAATACATAATTTTATAAAAGGCATTTTATTTGCCCTTTTTTTTATTTTACGTAAAATAAAGTGTTGCATATCATAGCATTTACTACAAATAGCTTTTATTGTAATGGAAGACAATCAATTAGTTCCAAAACAAATTGTTACTGATTCTGAATAACCTAATTACAATAAATAGTTTTTATGGGTCATGGGCTTTATGATTCATATCAAATACTGTTTTTGGTGTAATTACTTATCCTTGCTCTATAGATCTATAGATAGAAATAAATTTAAATTATTGTAAATTGTAATGCGTAATAATTAGAATGAAAATTTTACTTAAAAATATTAAATTTTAATTTAATATTAACAATTATTAACAATTCAAAAATACGTATTTTTTTTTTCACTAGTGACTTGTTCATAACATTTGACCAATTATAACCTCTTGATTTTAAATATTTGAAGTAGTTTGGAAAGATTAAGAATAATTAAGGCTAGAAAATTCTATTTAAGTTTTATTTTATATATCTTAATTTTTTTTTTATTAACTGACCCCTTTCAAAAGAAAATAAATAAGAACCAAATAATTAATTAAGATAAATTTTTTTATTTATTTTTTTTATGGAATATACATATCAATATTCATGGATTATACCTTTCATTCCACTTCCAGTTCCTATGTTAATTGGAGCAGGACTTCTACTTTTTCCAACGGCAACAAAAAATCTTCGCCGTATGTGGGCTTTTCCTAGTGTTTTATTGTTAAGTATAGTTATGGTTTTTTCAGCCAATTTTTCTATACAGCAAATAACTAACAATTCTGTCTATCAATATGTATGGTCTTGGACCATCAATAATGATTTTTCTTTAGAATTTGGTTACTTGGTTGATCCACTTACTTCTATTATGTCAATATTAATCACTACTGTTGGAATTATGGTTCTTATTTATAGTGACAATTATATGTCTCATGATGGGGGATATTTGAGATTTTTTGCTTATATGAGTTTTTCCAATACTTCAATGTTGGGATTAGTTACCAGTTCTAATTTGATACAAATTTATATTTTTTGGGAATTGGTTGGAATGTGTTCTTATCTATTAATAGGTTTTTGGTTCACACGACCTAGTGCGGCGAATGCTTGTCAAAAAGCGTTTGTAACAAATCGTGTCGGGGATTTTGGTTTATTAATAGGAATTTTGGGTTTTTATTGGATAACGGGTAGTTTCGAATTTCGAGATTTATTTGAAATATTCAATAACTTGGTTTATAATAATGAGGTTAATTTTTTATTTGTTATTTTATGTGCCTTCCTATTATTTGCCGGCGCAGTTGCTAAATCCGCCCAATTTCCCCTTCATGTATGGTTACCTGATGCCATGGAAGGGCCCACCCCCATTTCGGCTCTTATACATGCCGCTACTATGGTAGCAGCAGGAATTTTTCTTGTAGCTCGGCTTCTTCCTCTTTTCATAGTTATACCTTACATAATAAATATAATAGCTTTGATAGGTATAATAACATTACTTTTAGGAGCCACTTTAGCTCTTGCTCAAAAAGATATTAAGAAAGGCTTAGCTTATTCTACAATGTCTCAATTGGGTTATATGATGTTAGCTCTAGGTATGGGGTCTTATCGAGCTGCTTTATTTCATTTGATTACTCATGCTTATTCGAAAGCATTGTTGTTCTTAGGATCTGGATCAATTATTCATTCGATGGAAGCTATTGTTGGATATTCTCCAGATAAAAGTCAGAATATGGTTATTATGGGCGGTTTAAGAAAACATATACCA